ACAATTTCTAAAACGAGTTCCATTGAACCTTGAATTAAGAAGAGGAAAGAGTCACTATGCTAATTCCTCATCCACAAATAAGTCTCTCCCCATACATAGGGTATTGTACCAACGAATAAATAATTGTAAAAGTGAAAGGTTCATAAAATTAGAAAAAGCACGAACAGAAAGTTCAAAGAAATAAAAAAGAATACATAGTGTTTGTTTTTTTTTTTTTTAGGATTCAAATTAAACAAAAGGATTTGCAAATAAAAGTGCTAATGCTACAACCAATCCATAAATGGTTAAAGCTTCCATAAAAGCCAGACTAAGCAATAAAGTCCCTCGTATTTTTCCCTCCGCCTCAGGTTGTCTCGCAATCCCTTCTACAGCTTGGCCTGCAGCAGTACCTTGACCAATCCCAGGCCCAATAGAAGCAAGCCCTACGGCCAACCCAGCAGCAATAACGGAAGCGGCAGAAATAAGTGGATTCATGATAAGCTCCTCACACCAAAATAAAGAAATGGTTAATGATACAATCAACCAATGAATTATAACTTATTATTCCATTGCTAAGATTTATACAGTCGAAGTAACTAAAAACTCCGAATTGAAGTAATAATAGGATTGGATCATCAGAACTATTTGAATATCTTTTTTTTGAGTTCCTATCCATCCACGTAGTTTTTGTGAATCCATACTATACTCCTGTCATTCTTCCATTTTTTTTCTTGATTGAATCTCGGTATTCATTCAATAGTCAATTCACAACTACAGACGAAACGGAAGGACTGCAACTAGAATCCATATCTAAATTCCCAGTAGTAGAGCATATCTTTAGTTCATATATAAGTAGTTAATACCTAATATCACATATACTTGTGTTTCTTACCTAATGTAAACATATTATTCGTATTTTATAGTCAATCGGATTCGAGAACCATTCTTCGAAACATACACAAGTGTTGTCTTATAGTAATTCGATTCAATACGTCTAATTCGACTCCACACTCCCCTAACAAATACATTTTTTTTCATCTCTTTTTTTGTAAATCCTTGCCTACTAATATCGTAATCTTTTTTTTTTCCTATTACTCTCTAGATCTTATATATTTTCCTTATTTATACCTTACCTTAAACTTATTTATATATTATTTTTCTATTTTTATTCCCTAAATAGATTATCTTGAGCCATGTATATATTGCCTTGAGCTAAACTATTTCTAAAACTAATCAATGATGACCCTCCATGGATTCACCTATATAAGCTGCAGCTAAAGTTGCAAAAATAAGAGCTTGAATACCACTTGTAAATAATCCAAGGAACATAACAGGTATAGGAACTACTAAAGGTACTAAAGAAACAAGAACAACAACTACTAATTCATCAGCTAATATATTTCCGAAAAGTCGAAAACTAAGTGATAAAGGTTTTGTGAAATCTTCTAAGATATTAATGGGTAAAAGAATTGGAGTTGGTTGAATGTATTTACCGAAATAACCTAATCCCTTTTTTGTAAGACCCGCATAAAAATATGCTACTGATGTGAGTAAAGCTAAAGCAACAGTAGTATTTATATCATTTGTGGGTGCGGCTAACTCTCCATGAGGTAACTGTATGATTTTCCACGGTAAAAGAGCCCCTGACCAATTCGAAACAAAAATAAACAGAAACATAGTTCCAATAAAGGAAACCCATTGACCGTATTCTTCTCCAATCTGGGTTTTACTCACGTCTCGAATGAATTCAAGGACATATTCGAATAAATTCTGACCGTCAGTAGGAATGGTTTGTGGATTCCGAACAGCTATAATAGATGAGCCTAATAAGATAGCAATTACAACCCAAGAAGTAATAAGTACTTGGGCATGGACTTGGAAACCTCCTATTTGCCAATAGAAATGTTGGCCGACTTCGACACCAGATATATCGTATAACCTCTTTAGTGTGTTGATAGAACATAAAAGAACATTCATATTGCCCCCTGAAAGAAATAGAACTTAAAAAAAAATTATTTTGATGAGTTGTATATTTTTTTGATACCAACTTATTACAATATCCCTAATTATTTTTATCTCTTTTGTGCGATTCAGGAATAGTAACCAATTCAATAAATCTAGGAAGTCCTACAAAAATAGATTTATCTTATTATTAATCAAGGATTTCGTATAGAGCTTGAATGGCCTTCACAAATTGCAAATACTAATTTGTTAAGAATTAATCGAATTGAAGCTATAGCGTCATCATTAGCTGGAATCGAAATATCTGCGAGATCTGGGTCACAATTTGTATCAATTAAACAAATCGTTGGAATTCCTAAAGTGATACATTCTTCAAGAGCCCTGTATTCTTCTTGCTGATCAACGATTATTACAATATCGGGCAACCCTGTCATATATTTAATCCCGCCCAGATATGTTTGTAAGTGAGATAATTGTCTCTTCAAGATAGCGGCATCTCTTTTCGGAAGACGGTTGAGCCCCTCCGTCTTTTGTTCCGTTCTCAAGTCCCTGAACTTATGAAGTCTAGTTTCTGTAGTGGACCAATTCGTCAACATACCACCGAGCCACTTTTTATTAACATAGTGGCACCGGGCCCTTATTGCAGCCCGTACTACTGAATCAGCTGCTTTATTTTTGGTACCAACAATTAAGAATTGTTTTCCCCTACTTGCTGCATCAAAAACTAAATCACAAGCTTCTGATAAAAAACGAGCAGTTCGAGTAAGATTTATAATATGAATACCTCTACGCTTTGATGAGATATAAGGTGCCATTCTAGGATTCCATTTCCTAGTACCATGACCAAAATGAACGCCTGCTTCCATCATCTCTTCCAAATGGATGTTCCAATATCTTCTTGTCATTTCTCCCCACACTTCCTCTCTTTTTTTTTAGAAAAAAAAAAAAGAGATGAGGTACCCTGAAATAGAAATAAAAAATTGTTCCAATGAAACCTTATCTTCTACCTCTACTGGGGATTGGCCGTTGATACACGATCCAAGCCATTATTCATTTATTTCTATTCGTTATTATTTTTATTATTATTACCAAACCAAAGGACTGCAGATAGGTAACAGGATGAATCTGCTCTTAGAAATTGAAAAATCCTAGAAATGATTGTTCTGATATACCATTTAAATTCTTTGAAATGAAAAAATCGAATAATTCTCTGTAGTGGAACAAAATATCTCTCATTTCCCCCTCGAATAAATTCTTCTTTTTCATTTCCAAAGGAATGTTATTATGTTGTCTTGAGCGATGCGCTAATCCTTTGAATCCGGTACCAACGGGTATCATCCCTCCTAGGACAACATTCTCTTTCAGACCTTTCAGCCAATCTATACGACCTCGGAGAGCGGCTTTTGCCAAAACTCGAGCAGTTTCTTGAAAACTTGCTTCGGATATGAAACTTTGCGTATTTAGAGATGCTTTCGTTATTCCCAATAATATAGCTCGGTAATAGATCGTTTCTTCCAAAGCACGCCCCGTTCGTTCGGCTCGCAAGACTCCAATTAGCTCTCCAGGTAAAAAAACATTAGACAGTCCGTCTTCTGAAACCAATACTTTTGATGTTATTTGACGTACAATAATTTCTATATGTCTATTATGGATCTCCACCCCCTGGGATCGATAAACCTTTTGTATCTTATTAACTAAAGAAATACGGCTTTGCACTATAGTGAGTTCAGCACCAATTAAAAATCCCCAAGGAATTCCAAGAATTCTTGTTATACGCTCGTTCCAACCCTCAACTCTCTTTTCTAGGCTCATCGATATGGAATCAATCGAACGCACTTCTAACACTTGTTCCACTTTTGGAAGACCCTGCGTTATATCACCAGATCTTGATTTTTCATATATAAAGGTAACTAACGTATCTCCTTCATAAATGATTTCTCCATAATGGAGATGAACAGTTGCTCCTGAAGTGGCCAAATAAGGCTTAGCTAATCTTATTACTACAGAATCAACCTGAACAATTAAAATTTGACCCGATTTTAGATGTGGTCCGTTTTTGGCTATACATACATTTTCACAAATAAACTGTCCAAGGCTAATTCTTGTGAGTGTTTCATCACAATAATTATGATAATAATTATGATGGAGAAAAAACCAAGTCAAATTGAATGTATTCAAAACCACGTTACTACACGGATCAGAATTTATAATCCTCCCGTTTTCATCCATTAAATAATAGTTAAATACTTCAAAAGTCTGTTTTAAATTGTCAAGTTCCAAATAGTTAGTTATCGAGATCTGATTATGAGTTATTAACTGAGAAAAGGAATAAAAATTTACAATTTGAGGGACTGCTCCTAAAGGTCCTAATGAATTCCTAATTTCAATTAGAGAATCTTTTTTAATTGATTCTTTTATCACATTATAATATTTTCCATGATTGAATGGATCCATTTGAAAACAATTAGATGCTGACAAAATTATCAAAGATTGCCGTTCTTTATTCCGATTTATATTTAACAACGTACGAATAGTTCCTTGATTTTGACTAAGGGATTGTTGAACCCTTGCCTTGGAATAAAGAGAATCCAATGGATTGCTATTGGTGTAATCAGACTCATTATTGAAGATCAATCCTGAACCGGAGGGGTCTTCTCTTTTTCTGATATACGAAATATGGGATTTCACTAAGTCTATTCTTAGGAAATTTCGAACCAAACTCAGACCTTTTGTCCTTACTTCAACAAAGGAAGCGAGGGCTTCTTTGATAGAAGAACTCTTTTTGTCTTGGTCCCAATTCAACATTAAACAAGTCCGAACTAATTGAATACTTGTCCCAGAAATTCCCCGAATTGGTTTACCATTTCCATAAAGGATATAATTGACAACTTTAAGTTCCAGATTATCCCTTTCTTGCAAGGAATCCTGTGGGAAAAGTGTTACTAAATTTATACCGTTTGCTATTTCATATATGATTACAGGTCGAACCAAAACAAAATACTTTTTTTTGGTAGGTGTGATCCATTGTACATAAATCCAATTTTTCAATTTTTTGAATT